AAAATCGTAGCCCTTTTTTGATTCAAAATCGATTTCTAATTTCTATTCGAATAATAATTCGAAAATAGAAAGTTTCAACCTCTGCTTCGAGAATAAGAGTAGCCCTAATAACTGTATTTACATCAATCCAAATCACCCCCATTCAAATTTAATTCAATTTAGAAGTATCAGTATCCTAAAAAAAATAGGATAACTTCGTTTTTCCTGGTCAGGTCAACAAAGGCATGAAATATTTCGATTTTTTGATAAAATCAAATGGATTTACCTGGACCAATACATGATTTTCTTTTAGTCTTTCTGGGATCGGGTCTTATATTAGGAAGTCTGGCAGTAGTATTACTTCCGAATCCAATTTATTCGGCCTTTTCGTTGGGATTGGTTCTTTTTTGTATATCGTTATTCTATATTCTATTGAACTCCTTTTTTGTAGCTGCTGCGCAGCTCCTGATTTATGTAGGAGCTATAAATGTTTTAATCATTTTTGCTGTGATGTTCATGAATAGTTCAGAATATTACAAAGATTTTCATCTTTGGACCATTGGGGATGGAGTTACTTCAATGGTTTGTACAAGTCTTTTTATTTCACTAATTACTACTATTCCAGATACGTCCTGGTATGGGATCATTTGGACTACAAAATCAAATCATATTCTAGAACAAGATTTGATAAGTAATAGTCAACAAATTGGAATTCATTTAGCAACAGATTTTTTTCTTCCATTTGAACTGATTTCAATAATTCTTTTAGTCGCTTTAATAGGTGCTATTGCTATAGCTCGTCAATAAGAAATCTTTAAAACGAGTAATTCAAATAGAATCAACGAAAAAGAAATGTTATAATTCGTTAATTTTGATTCCTTCTAAAAAAATAGAATAGAAAGACTTTCGTTTTATATCGATCTATTACCAATCTATTCCATTGTTCCATATTTGTTAGAATCGAATCGATTGAATTCTTATTCAGATTAAAATTAAAAATGAATCAAAATTGATAAGGAGTTGGTTAATGATACTCGAACATATACTTGTTTTGAGTGCCTATTTATTTTCTATTGGTATCTATGGATTGATCACAAGTCGAAATATGGTTAGAGCCCTTATGTGTCTTGAACTTATATTAAATTCAGTTAATATAAATTTTGTAACATTTTCTGATATTATTGATAATCGTCAATTAAGAGGAGATATTTTCTCAATTTTTGTTATAACTATTGCAGCCGCTGAAGCAGCTATTGGACCGGCTATTGTTTCATCAATTTATCGTAACAGAAACTCCACTCGTATTAACCAATCAAATTTGTTGAATAAATAGTATTAATCGTATAAATGCTAATTTGAATATTAATAAATTAGCATTTATATGATTAATATGGGGCATAAGATAAGGTATGATGGTGGTTGCAAAAACATAAGAAATCAAAGTATTTTGGCCCTCCCTCATAAATCAATTCGGAAATCAATTGATTCTGATCGCTCATTGATTCGTCTGGTATCTAAAACTCTAGGATTCATTTATAAGTTAGTTTACTAGGCCGAAAATTTATGACGTTCAAAAATGTATAGATCCAATGTCACATTCAGTAAAGATTTATGATACATGTATAGGATGTACTCAATGTGTCCGAGCGTGCCCCACCGATGTATTAGAAATGATACCCTGGGACGGATGTAAAGCTAAACAAATAGCTTCTGCTCCAAGGACCGAGGACTGTGTTGGTTGTAAGAGATGTGAATCCGCCTGCCCAACGGATTTTTTGAGTGTTCGGGTTTATTTATGGCATGAAACAACCCGCAGTATGGGTCTAGCTTACTGATACATTCCATAAAACTCTACTTGAATCCATTTTATTTTTTTTACCGACAAAATCCGTGCTCAAAATCAAATTAAATTGAGTACGGATTTTTCTGGCCCCAAGTGTATCTTGTCTTTATTACGAACCATTTTCCTTGCTTAACAATAATTGTAGTTTTGCCCTTTTTTGCGGGTTGCTTAATTTTTTTTCTTCCACATAGGGGAAATAGAGTAATTCGCTGGTATACTATATGTATTTATATATTAGAACTTCTTCTAACGACTTATGCATTCTGCTATCATTTTCAATCAGATGATCCATTAATCCAACTAATGGAGGATTATAAATGGATCCATTTTTTGGATTTCCATTGGAGATTAGGAATAGATGGACTCTCTATAGGACCAATTTTACTGACGGGATTCATCACCACTTTAGCTACTTTAGCGGCTTGGCCGGTTACTCGGGATTCTCGATTATTTTATTTCCTGATGTTAGCCATGTACAGTGGGCAAATAGGATTATTTTCTTCTCGAGATCTTTTACTTTTTTTTCTCATGTGGGAGTTAGAATTAATTCCCGTTTATCTACTTGTATCCATGTGGGGAGGAAAAAAACGTTTGTACTCAGCTACAAAATTTATTTTGTACACGGCGGGGGGTTCTGTTTTTCTTTTAATGGGAGTTCTGGGTCTCGGTTTATATGGTTCTACTGAAGCAACATTAAATTTTGAAATATTAGCCAACCGGTCCTATCCTGTGAACTTCGAAATAATATTTTATATTGGATTTTTTCTTGCTTTTGCTGTTAAATTGCCAATCATACCCCTACATACATGGTTACCAGATACCCATGGAGAAGCGCATTATAGTACTTGTATGCTTCTAGCCGGAATCTTATTAAAAATGGGAGCATATGGATTAGTTCGAATCAATATGGAATTATTTCCTCATGCTCATTCTATATTTTCTCCTTGGTTAATGATAGTAGGCGCAATGCAAATAATCTATGCAGCTTCAACATCTCTTGGTCAACGGAATTTAAAAAAAAGAATAGCCTATTCCTCTGTATCTCATATGGGTTTCATAATTATAGGAATTAGTTCTATCACGGATATGGGGCTCAACGGAGCCCTTTTACAAATAATCTCTCATGGATTTATTGGTGCTGCACTTTTTTTCTTGGCCGGAACAACTTATGATAGAATACGTCTTGTTTATCTTGACGAAATGGGTGGAATAGCTATTCCAATGCCAAAAATATTCACGATGTTCAGTAGCTTTTCGATGGCCTCCTTTGCATTACCAGGTATGAGTGGTTTTGTTGCCGAATTAATAGTCTTTTTTGGACTAATTACTAGTCCAAAATATCTTTTAATGACAAAACTCCTAATTATTTTTGTAATGGCAATTGAAATGATATTAACTCCTATTTATTTATTATCTATGTTACGTCAGATGTTCTATGGATACAAGATATTTAATGGTCTGAACTCTTCTTTTTTTGATTCTGGTCCGCGAGAGTTATTTCTTTCGATTTCTATTTTTTTACCCGTACTCGGTATTGGTATGTACCCTGATTTCGTTCTTTCATTATCAGTTGAAAAGGTTGGAGTTATTCTATCTAATTATTTTTATAGATAATTTATAAAAGAAAACTATTATCATTTACAAAAATGTTCGTTGTACAATAACAAAAAGAACGCTTTTTCTTGTTCTTTTGCGTTAAGTCAAAAAATGAATTTGAATTGGCGAGACCTGGTGAATCACTACCCTATTTGAATATGATTCGCCGCGCTCTCGCCAATTCACACAAAGTTTTTTATCTGATATGCGTTGTACACTTTTCTATTCCTATTTGTAAGAACCCCCCTTTTCAATTAAATGTTAATGTAAATGAACCATAACTATGTAGTCCTATTCCTAATAGATTGACTCCAAAATAGCATATCCAAATTATAAGAAATCCAATAGACGCCACAATTGCTGAATTTGTACCCTTTTGTTTTCTATTTGTTCGAGTATGTAAATAAATTGCAAATACGATCCAAGTAATAAAAGCCCAAGTTTCTTTTGGGTCCCAATTCCAATAGCATCCCCATGCTTCGTTAGCCCACACTGCTCCAGAAAGAATTCCTATGGTTAAAAAGATAAATCCTAGGCTAATAACTCGATAACTCCAATAATCGAATTGTTGAATCAATTGTGACCTGTAATAATTCCTTGGAGAAAAAAAAGAAGTTTTTTCTAAAACATTTCTTTGTTCATTCATGTATTCGATTTCACCAAGGAAAAATGGCTCATTTAAATTTAATAAATGATTACTCGTAGAAAAAAACTTTCTCTGTTTTCTAACTGTAATGACTAGAAGTGATACTGATAATAATGATCCACATAAAAGGGCCGCATAGCCGAATATCATCATACTAACGTGCATTATTAGCCACTCGGATTGAAGAGCAGGTACTAATATTGTAGATTCGCGTATTTGAGTTAAAAGCCCTGAAGTAGCAAAGCCCTGGGAAAAAATAGCACTTGGCCCAATTATTGTGTTTAGAAGATTTTGATTTTTTTTGAAATATGGAACTATATAAATAAAGGAAAAACTCCATGAAAGAAAGATTAACGATTCATATAAATCACTTAGTGGAAAATGTCCCGAATAAATCCAACGAGAAATTAATAATCCTGTTATACAAAAAAAAGTCATTATTATGCCCGTTTCGGACGAATCATATAGTTTTAGTACCATTTCATCGACTAAAAAGGTTATCAAATGAATTGTAAGTATAATTGAAACGGTCGAAAAAGAAATATGAGTTAATATGTGCTCTAAGGTTGAAAATATCATATAAAAAAAAGAGTTCGTTAATTATAAAATCGAAATTGGAAATTGAATTCATTAATTGAATTCATTATAGGATCTATTTTTTTTTAGGAGCTGACATGCCGCCACTCGGACTCGAACCGAGATGCTCTAGCACTGCTTCCTAAGAGCAGCGTGTCTACCAATTTCACCATAGCGGCCCATCTTGACCTGATAATAGCCTATGAATAAGTAATCGTCTATATTTAAGAATTCAATTGAGTTCATTATTTTTTAGAAAAGATTCGAATGGATGAATAAAAATTTGTTCAAATAGGTATTTGAAGGTTCATTATTTTCATTTTTGATCTTGGTTTTATTGTGTATTTTAGACTCTTCTCGACTCAACTATAGTAAAACTAGATAGTCCTACTATGAAGTATATGAATTGAGGGATAGAACCTCCCCAAAATTTTTTTTTGTTTTTTTTTGGAATTCGGTAAGGTAAAAGGTAAACAAAAGAATTCCTATTCTCCATATTCTAAGAGCGAAACGAATTCCATTCCCTGTTGAGTTAATCAACAGGGAATGGAATTCGGGAATTTGATTTTCGAAATGAAATGAATCTATTTTTGAGTCAGGATTATTTAGATTATTCTAACGTGTTATGTTTTATTACTTAGTTTATTCGTTTGTCGTACAAAAAAACTTTTTGAATTCCCGCTAGAAATAGATTTCCCCAAGGAAAACGCTTTTAACGCTGCCCAATACCCCTTCCTTTTCCAAAAATTTTTACGAATACGCTTTTTTGATGCAGAAGTACGTTTTTTTGGAACTGCCATTTAAATAAAAATTAAGAGATTACTCATTGGTATAGCTGGATGTGAAAGACATCTATTGTTCAAAAAAATCTGCGCTTTTATAAATTCACTATGTATTTCTTTTTTCATTTTCTAGAAAATCTTTTTTCTAAAAAGATAAAATATAAAACAATAGATAAGAAGGGTGAACGGTATGGGAAAATCAGATAAAATATTACTAAAAATAGAACAAAGAAGAATATTTTAAATAACTTGCAAAACCCGGGAAAATATGTCTAATTTGACTTTAATTTTCAAATTCGAAGTAGATTGGTAATTAATCTATTTCTTTCATATGATTTGACCAATTGTAATTTCGTGATTTGAATATTTGAAGTATTTAGCAGAAATTCAGAAAGACTAAGTAAAAATAAATAAAAATGAAAAAATTCTATTGAAGTTAGTACATATCTTCATTTTTTTATTGACTCCTTTCAAAAGAGGTAAGGTCCGGTGAATCGGAAATAGTTAATATTAATTAAGAATTCAAAAAAGTTTTTTTATGGAACAGACATATCAATATGTGTGGATTTTACCTTTCGTTCCACTTCCAGTCCCTATGTTAATAGGAGTGGGACTTCTTCTTTTTCCGACAGCAACAAAAAACCTTCATCGTATGTGGGCTTTTCCAAGTATTTTATTGTTAAGTATAGTCATGATTTTTTCAACTAATCTATCTATTCAACAAATAAATAGCAGTTCTATCTATCAATATGTATGGTCTTGGACCCTCGATAATGATTTTTCTTTAGAATTCGGCTGCTTGATTGATCCACTTACTTCTATTATGTCGATGTTAATCACTACTGTTGGAATTATGGTTCTTATTTATAGTGATAATTATATGGCTCACGATCAAGGATACTTGAGATTTTTTGCTTATATGAGTTTTTTCAGTACTTCCATGTTGGGATTAGTTACTAGTTCAAATTTGATACAAATTTATATTTTTTGGGAATTGGTTGGGATGTGTTCCTATCTATTAATAGGGTTTTGGTTCACACGACCCCCTGCCGCAAATGCTTGTCAAAAAGCGTTTGTAACTAATCGTGTAGGGGATTTTGGTTTATTATTAGGAATTTTAGGTTTTTATTGGATAACGGGTAGTTTTGAATTTCAGGATTTATTCGAAATCCTCAATAACTTGATTTATAACAATAAAGTCAATTTTCCATTTGTTAATTTGTGTGCTGCTCTATTATTTGCCGGTGCAGTTGCTAAATCGGCACAATTTCCCCTTCATGTGTGGTTACCTGATGCTATGGAAGGACCTACTCCTATTTCGGCTCTTATACATGCTGCTACTATGGTAGCGGCAGGGATTTTTCTTGTAGCTCGTCTTCTGCCTCTTTTCATAGTTATACCTTATATAATGAATTTAATCTCGTTGATAGGCATAATCACACTATTATTAGGAGCTACTTTAGCTCTTGCTCAAAAAGACATTAAGAGGGGTTTAGCTTATTCGACAATGTCTCAATTGGGTTATATGATGTTTGCTCTAGGAATGGGGTCTTATCGAAGTGCTTTATTTCATTTGATTACTCATGCTTATTCCAAAGCATTATTATTTTTAGGGTCTGGGTCCGTTATTCATTCAATGGAAACTCTTGTTGGTTATTCTCCGGATAAAAGTCAGAATCTCGTTCTTATGGGTGGTTTAACAAAACATGTACCGATTACCAAAACCTCTTTTTTATTAGGTACACTTTCTCTTTGTGGTATTCCACCGCTTGCTTGTTTTTGGTCAAAAGATGAAATTCTTAATGATAGTTGGTTGTATTCGCCGATTTTCGCTATAATAGCTTCGGCCACGGCAGGGTTAACCGCATTTTATATGTTTCGGATCTATTTACTTACTTTTGAGGGGCATTTAAACGTTCATTTTCAAAACTATAGTGGCGCCAAAAATACCTCCTTCTATTCCATATCCCTATGGGGTAAAGGGTGTTCCAAAAAAATTAACAAAACTTTTCGTTTATTAAGAATGAATAATAATGAAAGTTCTTCTTTTTTTTCGAAAAAGACATATCGAAGTGATG